ATTTATTATAAAAAACTTCAAAGATTAATTACAAATTACATAACAAAATATAACACCAAATCTAAGAAATAAATAAATGAAAAATATATTTTATTTTATTCTTAAAACCCTAAAAATTATTATACCAACTTTAATATCCGTAGCATTTATTGTTTTAATTGAACGAAAGATATTAGGATACATGCAATTACGAAAGGGACCAAGAATAGTAGGACCTTATGGAATAATACAAACAATAGCAGACGGAATAAAGCTTTTTATTAAGGAAAAAACAAAGCCATCCTCCGCAAAAACGGCTTTGTTTTTCTTCTCCCCAGCATTATTTTTAATATTAGCATTAACTTTATGAACAATAATTCCATGTCCAAAACCAACAATAAAAATTAAACTAAAATTAATACTAATACTAGGAATATCAAGATTATCAGTATACTCACTACTAGGATCAGGATGAGCATCAAAATCAAAGTACTCACTTATTGGAGGAATACGAGCAGTTGCACAAACAATATCCTACGAAATAAGAATAGGAACAATACTTCTATCAATAATTATACTTACAGGAACATTCAAACTAAAAAAAATTATAAACACACAAAAAAACAGATGATTTATTTTATCATGCTTACCACTATCCTACATCTGATACATCTCCACACTAGCAGAAACAAAACGAACACCCTTTGACTTAACAGAAGGAGAATCAGAATTAGTATCAGGATATAAAGTAGAATATGCAGGAGGACCTTTTGCATTATTCTTCCTAGCAGAATACGCAAAAATAATTTTTATTAATTTACTTTCAACAATAATATTCTTAGGAGGAAAATTACCAATAAAAGTTTTTCCAATAAAAATACTAACAATTGCAATCAAGACAAGAATATTATCAAGAATATTCTTATGAATACGAGCAAGATTCCCACGTCTACGATACGATCAATTAATGTTCTTAAAATGAAAGAGATACTTACCATTTTCTATAGGACTTTTAACATGAAAAATAATAATAATAAAAAGAATAAAAATTACCCCACCAAAAATAATTTAGAATCTGAACCCAAAAGGTTAGGGCATCTAGCTGATAATTAGATTGTTTGAGGTTCAACTCCTCTCAAATTCTAATGAAACGTATAATAACAAGATTCTTTATATTAAAAATATTTATAGGAACAACTTTAGTAATTTTAAGAAAACACTGATTCTTAATATGAATAGGACTAGAAACAAAAACAATGTCAATAATACCAGTAATACTTTCCATTCAAAAACGACGAAAAGTAGAAGCTTCAATTAAGTATTTTATTATCCAAGCAATAGCAGCCACAATACTTCTAAAAGCAACTCTAATAAAAATATGAAAAAAAGGATCATGACTAATAAAAACCCCTTTAAAAGCATTCAGAAGAAAAATAATCACTATATCACTACTACTAAAGCTAAGAATTTCACCATTTCATTTCTGATACCCAGAAGTGATAAAAGGAATAACACTAACAAAAGGACTTATTATAACAACATGACAAAAGATTGCACCTACAATAATACTTATTTCCATAGTAAAAAAACTAAAAATAAAAATAATAATTACATGCACAATATCATCCATTATTGTAGGTGCCTGAGGGGGACTAAAACAAACCCAAACTCGAAAGATATTATCTTTTTCATCAATAAATCACATGGGATGAATTATTTTAATATCTATATACAACCCTAAAATATCACTAATAATGCTTTCAATCTACATTATCATAAAAATAGCAATATTCAACAGACTAATTACAAAAAAAACAATAAAAATAGCAAAAGCCAATAAGAAAAACATAATAAAACCATGAAAAGCATCATTATTTTCAATAACAATTCTATCATTAGGAGGACTACCACCACTAACTGGATTTTTAAAAAAGATTATAGCATTTAAAATCCTAATATCAAAAAAAATAATATTAAGAAAAATTCCACTAATCATAAGAAGATTAATAAGACTATTTTTTTACTTACGTATAGCTTTCAAAACAAAAATGTCAAAATTCCCACAAAAATCAATTTTTCTTATAAAAACACGAAATAATAAAAAGAAAAAAAAAATAAAAACTATCCCCTTACTTTTATCTATAACAGGTATAATAATAGCCCCTCTACTAATAAAAACCACAATCAAATAACAAAATGGCTGAAAGACTAAGCAATAGATTGTAAATCTAAGAAAAGAGGTTTAATTCCTCTATTTGTTAATTTCAATAAATTAATTATAGCTCTTAAATAAACAACAAAAATTCTTTTTTTAAAAAATAAAATTAAAAAATTAAATAGTAAAAGTATAATAATTAGAAAAACAAAATTAAGAAGCTAAAACCAAAGTACTGTAAAGGAAATATGAAAAAATTAAATAACAATTTATAAAAAAGAAAAAATTAATAATTTTTACCTTTTGTATTATGGTTTAACAACAAAAAAAGAAAAAAAACTCTTTACCCGAAACCAAGGGATCTAATGAAACCCCAATAAAGTGATTGTAAAGTATTACTGTTTCAAAAGTAAACTAAGAGGATTCATTAGCCATGAAAAATGAAACGAACTTGGTGATAGCTGGTTTTCTGAATAAATGAGTATTAGCTCAAGCTACTACATTTTTTATTAAAAATAATCAAAAAATAAATAGAAAGCTAAACCAAAAGGGATAAGCTTTTTGGTTAAAGGAAAAAACCTAAAAAAATAGTTAAAGTCAAAAATAACACATGAAAGAAATAACGTATAGTAGGCCTAGAAGCAGCCACCTAAGAAAAAGCGTTAAAGCATAACAAAAAACAATATCAATAATTTATGAAAAAAAAACTATAACTCTTAATTAATTAACAGAATAATAGCTATTAAGCTAAAAAATAATGTTAAAATTAGTACTTTTTATTTTGATTCAGTTAAAAATAAACTATCCTAACAATTTTTAATGGAAGAAAGAAAATAATATTACCAAGAAAAAAATTTTCATAATAGTTAACCCAACACTGGAAATCAACCAAAATAATAAATAATAGAAAGGAACTCGGCAAAATTAGCCTCGCCTGTTTACCAAAAACATCGCTCCTTGTAAAAAATTAATAAGGAGTACTGCCTGCCCAGTGACTAAAAATTCAACGGCCGCGGTATCTTGACCGTGCAAAGGTAGCATAATAATTTGCTCTTTAATTGAGGGCTAGTATGAAAGGCAAGACGAAGGCTCAACTGTCTCCCTATTAAATAAAGAAATTTATATTTTAGTGAAGAAGCTAAAATATAAACGCAAGACGAGAAGACCCTGTCGAGCTTAAGAAAATTTTTATATTTACAAAAAACAAAGCTAATAAATAATAATACTTATATATAAACAAAAAATAGAAATATCTTTGGTTGGGGCAACCACGAAGAAAAAAAAACCTTCGATTTTTAAAAAAAATAAACAAATTTAAAAACTATAAAGATATAATAATGATCCGGAACTACCGAACAAAGAAAAAAGTTACCGCAGGGATAACAGCGTTATTCTCTTTAAGAGCTCGTATTGACAAGAGAGTTTGCGACCTCGATGTTGGACCGGGGCACCCAAGAGATGCAGAAGTCTCTAAAGGTAGGTCTGTTCGACCTTTAAAGCCCTACGCGATCTGAGTTCAGACCGACGCAAGTCAGGTCAGTTTCTATCTACGTAAAAAAGCAGCCTTATTAGTACGAAAGGAATTTAAAGCAGGAACTAATTATTCTAGAAAAACTCCAAATAAAAAACTGAAAAAAAATTAAGAAAGCTTTAACCTTGTTAGTATCCAAAGTACTCTTGATTTCCAATCAAAAAGTCTTAGTTAAAATCTAAGACAAGGTATCATCTATACTAGTTAAAATAGCAAAGCGGTAAATGCAAAAGACCTAAGCTCTTTCACCAAAGGTTCAATTCCTTTTTTTAACTGCAAAAGTAGCTTAACGAAAAAGCAAAGCACTGAAAATACTTTAATAGTGGGTTTAAGTCCCCTCTTTATGCAGAAAACTTGGTCCCAATTTCTTTTACTTTTTTATCTATAATGATACATGCAAAGGATAACCCCTTAACCAGTGAGGTATTTTACTAATAAATTAAAATACAAAATAAACAAATGACATAAAGAAAAATTTTTTTCTAAAAACATAGAAACCCACAACAGCAGTACTAAAAATTAAGCAATTAGTAAAATCTAGACTTAATAATAGAAAAAGCATTGGTAAAAATACGTGCCAGCCACCGCGGTTATACGTAAAATGCAAAAAGTAATAAAAACATCTTAGTGATAAACTAATCACCTCTAGTGAAAAAAAATTAAATCAAAACAACAGTCAAATGTAAAAAATAAAAGAAAACCCACTACGCAAAAGCAAAACACTAATGACAAATCACGTAAATATAAAAACAAACCAGGATTAGAGACCCTGCTATGTTATATCATAAACAAGAAAAAAGAACTACTAGTCACAAAACTTAAAACTTAAAGGACTTGGCGGTTTTTTAGACCTTCCTAGAGGAGCCTGCCACACAATTGTCAACCCACAAAACACCTTACCTAACTTAGAATAAACAGCCTGTATATCATCATCGTCAGCTCACCTTTACCAAAAGAGAAGTAAGCAAAAAGGAAACCCCAAAACGTTAGATCAAGATGCAGCCAATAGATAGGAGCAAGGTGGGCTACAATATTCTTCACGAATAACGAATTTTTTATTTAAATAAAAAAATGAAGTAGGATTTAGCAGTAATGAGAATTAAAGAAAAGACCCATGAAAAAGCCCTAAAATACGTACACACCGCCCGTCACTCTCTTTAACATAAAAAGAGAAAAGTCGTAACAAGGTAAGAGTAGGGGAACCTGCTCTTGGAAGGTTCTTATAGTTGAACACACAACAGTAGCCCTTCACGCAACAAGTTTGAGATAATAACTCAATAAGAATGTTTCGTAAGTTTTTACTACAACAGTCAATCTTGTAAATTGAAAAAACAAGGTTAAATTCCTTGACGAAACTCCTCAAAAACCTAAACTTAAGACTATACCTAATCAGAAAGGTAAAGAAGAGCTATTAAACCCACCTAACCCACCCTAAACCATTAACCCTCCTTTATAGGCCCCTCTTTTATTAATAAGTATAATAATAAAAATAAATTAATATTCTACTTTTATTATAAAAAATTTAATAATACAATAAGTTTGAAGTTTTTATTTTATTATTAACCAACATAATTTCAAAGAAGATTAGTTAATTTTTATAATAATGGGTTGTCAAATCATAGTGACTGGTTAAATTCCAGTATTTTCTGTTTAAATAAAGAGAGGTTTTTATCCTTCTATTCTTAGGACATGAGCCTAAAAGCTTTTCATTAGCTTACTTTATTTTTCAAAATGTAGCTATGAAGAAAGCATCTCTTTTACACAGAGAAAATATCTGTGCAACTCAGATCATATTGAAGTTCTGACGGAATTTTAACCGCATCTAAAGATTTGCAATCTAATATGTTTATTTTACACCACAAAACCCAAAAGTTATAGAATTTTAATCTATAATGAAAGCTTTGAAGGCTATTAGTTTTTTTAACTTAAACTTTCTGTGAATGTAGTTTTAACCCTTAAAACATTTGCTTTGCAAGCAAAAGATCTAGGTTTAACTTTCCTAGCCTTTACAAATTAAAAAAAGGAGTTGAACCTTTGGTGAAAGATCCTAAATCTTTTGCATTTACCACTTTGCTACTTTAATTTAAATTAAGCTGGTAAGTATTGATCTTACTATCTTTTGGTTAACGGCCAAAAACCTAATCCATAAGGCTTCAACTCAAAACTAATAAGAAATAGTATATAAAGGAAGTACTAAGAATTTTGATTTCTTAAGAACAAGTTCAAACCTTGTTTTCTTAATCTTTTTCAAGAAAAAAAGAATTAAACTTTTATCAATAACACCCAAAGCTATTATTTTTCTTTAAACTATTTCTTGACTCTTTGAAAATGAGAAAGTTTTCTAAATAGGAAATAAAAGGTATCCAAAACAAGAAAATAGAAAAATAAAAGACAGAAGCAATTTGACCAAGCTCTAWATAAGGAAATTMAACAGGTTGACCTCCTAATCAAGTAAGAATAAAAAAGCAAGATGCAAGACACCAAAAAACAACTTGAGATAAAGGACAAAAAATCTTAGATTGTTGACTAGATGTGTGTAAAAGAGGAACAAGAAAAAGTATACCAATAGCACCAACTAAAGCTAAAACACCTCCTAACTTTTTAGGAATAGAACGAAGAATAGCATAAGCAAATAAAAAATATCATTCTGGTTGTATATGAACTGGAGTAACTAAAGGATTTGCAAAAACAAATTTGTCCGGATCATTTAAAATTGTTGGAAAAAAAAGAGCTATTATACCAAGAAAAGTTATAATAATTAAAAATCAAAGAAAATCCTTGACAGTATAATAAATATGAAATGGAACCTTATCCGATTTAGAATCTACTCCTGTAGGATTTTTTGAACCACTTTGATGTAAAAACAAAAGATGAACCACTCTAAAAGCTATTATAATAAAAGGAAGAAGAAAATGAAAAGCAAAAAATCGAACAAGAGTAGCTTTATCAACAGAAAATCCCCCCCAAACTCATTGAACCAAATAAACTCCTAAATAAGGAACTGCAGATAAAAGTTTTGTAATAACTGTTGCCCCCCAAAAAGACATCTGACCTCATGGAAGTACATAACCAACAAAAGCAGTTCCCATTACCAAAAATAATAAAAGAACACCAACATTTCAAGTTTCAAAATTCTTATAAGATCCATAATATAAACCACGACCAATATGAATATATAAACAAACAAAAAATAAAGAAGCTCCTTTTGCATGAATATTTCGTAAAAGCCAACCATAATTTACATCACGACATATATGACTAACAGAAGAAAATGCTAAACTCACATCTGCAGTATAATGCATAGAAAGAAATAATCCAGTAATTAACTGAATAATAAGACATAAACCAAGTAAAGAACCAAAATTCCATCAAATAAAAAATTTTCTAGGGCAAGGAAGAGTAATAAAAGTTGATTTAATAACCTTTAAAATAGGATGACTCTTACGAATAGGTCCAACCATATTATAAAACTAAAAATATAGTAATTACAAAAAAACAATAACTTAATTAAATTATTAAAATAAAAAATTTTTAATGAAAATTTATTTCTCAATAATTTTAACAATAATAGGAGCATCTTTATTATTTTATAGAATGTCACCATATTTCTCAGCTCTTGGGTTAGTAATCGTTTCAATATCAAGATGTATAATATTAGTACAAACAGGAATGAAATTCCTAGCCTTAATTTTACTACTAGTATATATGGGAGGAATGCTTATAGTATTTATATATTCAAGAGCTTTAAGAGCAGATCGATTTCCAACAATAAGAAAAATAAAAGAAATAATTATTCTTTGCATATTCATATTTTCATGAACAATAGTATTATTTAAAAAAAACAATTGAAATAAAATAGAAAATAAAAAAATATCTAAATTAGTTAGAATTGAAGGTGCATCATACTTATTTTCCCCATCATTTTTTCCTTTCTTCATTTTTGCAGGATATATACTTCTAATAACATTAATAGCTGTTTTAAACATATCACAAGAAACAGAATCTTCTGCTTTACGAGCTCTATAACTAAATAAAGATTAAAAGAGCAAAAACAAATAAACTTGTTAAAATAGAAAAAAATATATAATACTTTATATAACCCCCATAAAAATATTGACTAGAAGAAGAACTATAAGAAATTAAAAAACCTCTACCACGAGGACCTAAAACTTCATATCAACCACGATCCAATAAACGACTACCCCTATATAAAGATAAGACAAAATAAAAAAATGACACAAAAAAATGAGAAAAAATTAAAAAAAATCACTGAAAAGACAAAAATCAATAAACTATAAAAAAAGAGAAAAAACCCTTATAACTTAAATAAAAACATATTCTTAACAAAATACCAAAAAATATTAAAAATAATGGCAACCTCTTTAAAAACAAAGGTAAAACAAAAACAACAGAAGGAAAAACATAACCACAAAAAAACCACCCACAAAAAATAGTACCAAATCCTAAACGAGAAATTGAAAAAACCAATTTAAATTTTTCTTCATTTATTCTTTTACATAAACTTTTCCCCAACATAGGATATAAAAAACAAAAGAAAATAATTCGAAAACTATAAATAACAGTAAAAAGAGAAGATAAAAAAGCAAAAAAAATACCCAAAAATTTAGAAAATCTTAGAAATCTTAACTCTAAAATCAAATCCTTAGAATAAAATCCAGATAAAAAAGGAGTTCCAACCAATGCTAATCTTCCCAAAAAAATACAAGAACTTGTTACAGGAAGAAAATTAAACAAACCACCCATCTTGCGTAAATCTTGCTCTTTATTTAAACTATGAATTATCCTTCCAGAACACAAAAAAAGCATCGCCTTAAAAAAAGCATGTGTACATATATGAAAAAAAGCAACTATACATTTTCCTAATCCTATAGAAACAATCATAAGTCCTAACTGTCTGGTAGTAGAATATGCAACTATCTTCTTTATATCATGTTGAACTAACGCTGCTCTAGCAGCAAAAAAAGAAGTTATTCCACCTATAAATAAACAAAATCTAGAAAAAAAACCAGGAAAATCTACTAAGTTACCTATCCGAACAAGAAAAAAAACACCTGCAACAACCATAGTTGAACTATGTAATAAAGCAGAAACAGGAGTAGGACCTTCCATAGCAGCAGGCAACCAAGGATGAAATCCAATTTGAGCAGACTTAGCCATACTAGCTAACAAAACACTAAAAAGAAATCCATAAATTATTTTTAAATTAGATTTTTTTAAAAAAAAAGATATTTCCAACAAAGACCAAGTTTTAAAATAAACAAAACATAGACTTAAAAGAATTAAAAATCCAACATCACCAATACGATTATAAACAACAGCCTCTAAAGCAGAACTATTAGCATCATTACGAGTTTTTCATCAACTTATTAAAAGAAAAGACAAAAAACCAACTCCTTCCCAACCCACAAACACAAAAAACAAATTATCAGATCTTACTAACAACAACATTTTCAAAAGAAAAACTATTAAAAGACGAAAAAAAGAAAATCAACGAGGATCATCCCTCATATAATAATAAGAAAATTCAATTATTGACCAAGAAACATATCTGCCCACCAAAAAAAACACAAAAGTGTAGAAATCTAATACAAAAGAAAAATTTCTTAAAAAACCATATCCTTCTAATCAACTAAACAAAAAAACATAAATAATGGGACACCCAAAACTCAAATAAAAGAAAAAAGCTAAAAAACTAAAAATCCTTAAAAACTTTAAAGATCTTATTCTTAGTCCTCCATAATTTAAAAAAACTTTATTATTTTGAAAAAATAAACCAAAAATACGACCAACAAAAAAAACAGATCTTAAAGAATTAGTTAAGGAAAACACTCTCATTATTAAAATAATAAAAATAAATAACCCTATACTTGTAAGTAAAAAATAAAATTTCACCGAAGTTTTTACGGAATTGAACCGCAAAACAATAAACTTAGCAGGCTCTTGATAAACCTATAAACTTCACACAATAAAAAAAATATATTCCTTAGGAAAAAAAATGGATTTTAACCAATAAATTCAGCACCACAAACTAACATTATCTAATATTTAATTATTTTTTCCTTATTAAAAACAAATAAATAACAATTGAGGATTGATTATTAATAAAAATAAAGGTAATAAATGAGAAAAAAGTAAAATATGCTCTCGAAAAGAAATTTCTAAAACTTTAGAAAATTTTTTTATTAACTTTTTTGATTGAGTCAATTGATAAATCAACAAAGAATAAATAGCACTAGCAATTACAGAACCTCCAGAAATAAAAACAAAAGAAAAATCAAAAAATCCAAAACTAGAAATTATAATCAATTCACCAATAAGTTTTGGAAAAGGAGGTAAACCTAAATTTGCTGCACAAGAAACTAGTCATCAAAAAGCTGTTAATCCCATCAAACACTTATAACCTCGCATAAGACCTAAAGTACGAGTCCCTCTACGCTCATATAACAATTTAGCTAAACAAAAAAGACCAGAAGAAACTAAACCATGAGATATCATTAAAATCATTGAACCTTTTATTGAACTTCCTAACCCAACAAATATCCCACCTGCGACCAAACTCATATGACCAACAGAAGAATAAGCAATTAAAGACTTCAAATCACTTTGACAAAAACAAATAACCCCCGTTATTAAAGAACCCCATAAACAAAAACTTATAACATAAAATTTTAAGTTTAAAATTTTTACAAAACTAAATAAATTTAATAAACGAATTAAACCATAACCACCCAACTTTAAAAGAACAGCCGCAAGAAGCATAGACCCAGCAACAGTAGCTTCCACATGAGCCTTAGGAAGCCAAAGATGAAAACCATAAACAGGCATCTTAACCACAAATATAAGAAAAGTAAAAAACCACCATAAAGAAGAAAAACTATTAAAAAAAATCTCAAAAACAAAAGAATAATTATAAACAGGAAAAAAAAGAGAACCTAAACATCCTTTTACTATTAACAAAGAAATCAAAAACGGTAAAGAACCAAACAAAGTATAAAATACAAAATAAATGCTTGCCTGATACCGATCGTATTGAGCCCCCCAACGAGAAATAATTAACAAAATAGGAATCAAAGTAGTTTCAAAAGAAATATAAAACAAAGAAAGTTCTAAAGAACTAAAAGTGATTATTAACCTAACAAGAACCAAAACTAAAAGAATACAATAAACTCGCTGATTTACTCTTCTAAAAAAAGAAACATGACCCTGACTAGCTAATAAAGTCAAAGGCAATAACCAACAACTCAAAACAATTAAAGAAATACTTACAAAATCAATTCCAAAAACATAAAATAAAGAACTAATAACAAAAATATCTTTACCAAACAAAAAAAACCTAAAAAACAAAACCAAACAACTCAAAAAAACAATAAACCCTCAAACTATTCTAAAAGGACAAAACAAAGAAGTAAACAAAACTCCAAAAACACTAAACAACAAAAGACTCATAATTTTTTTTAAATTTAATCTGCTCACTCAAGCCCACCATTCATTCATTCATAAACTAATCCTACAGACAAAAGAACAATAAAAAAAACCCTAATAAACACAACATAAAAATTTTTTCTTATTATAGTTAAAGAATAAGGCAAAGGGAACAATAAAGCTATCTCTAAATCAAATAAAAGAAAAAGAATAGCCACAAGAAAAAACCGAAAAGAAAAAGGAACACGAGCAGAATTCAAAGGATCAAAACCACACTCATAAGGAGATTTCTTTTTTCCTCTAGGCAAATGTAAAGGTAAAAAGTAAATAAGAAAGCATATTAAACTTACAATCATTACTACAACAAACAAGACAAAAACAAACCCTTTCATTTTAAAGAGATGACAGAAATAAATGTATCTGGCTTGAAACCAGAAAGATGGAAGTTAAAATCTTCCTCTCTTTTATCTACCCCACCAATAAATAGAAACATAAAGAAACAACCAAACAACATCTACAAAATGCCAATATCAAGCAGCTGCTTCAAAACCAAAATGATGATGATTAGAAAAATGATACATTAAAAGACGAAACAAACAAATAAAAAGAAAAGTTGTTCCTATGATAACATGCAAACCATGAAACCCCGTAGCAACAAAAAAAGTAGAACCATAAACGCTATCAGAAATGGTAAAAGGAGCATCATAATATTCTCAAGCCTGTAATAAAGTAAAATAAACCCCTAAAACAACAGTAAAAAATAATCCCTGTACAGCACTTAACCAATTTTTCTCAATAATTCTATGATGTGATCAAGTTATAGTAACCCCAGAAGACAAAAGAACAGCAGTTTTTAACAAAGGAACCAAAAAAGGATTTAAAGGTTCTATACCAAAAGGAGGTCAACAAACACCAAGTTCAGCTACAGGAGCTAAACTTCTATGAAAAAAAGCCCAAAAAAAAGCAAAAAAAAACAAAACCTCAGAGGTTATAAATAAAATCATTCCAAAACGTAACCCAACTCCAACAGAATAAGTATGATGACCTTGAAAAGTAGATTCTCGAATTACATCACGTCATCAAAAAATAGAAACAACTACTAAAGACAAAATCCCTAGCATAACAACAAAAAAACTAAAACCATGAAACCACAAAACTAACCCTATAGTACTTTTCAAAGCACCTAAAGAAGCTACAATAGGCCATGGACTCTGATCTACCAAATGATATGGATGTTGATGATTCATTTACTTTAACTTAAAGATTCTCTTGCAAATAAAAATGAATTAAAGCAGTAAAAACATAAGCTTGTATACAAGCAACAGCTATTTCCAAAATAAACAAAAGAAAAAAAACAAACAATAAAGGAAAAAAAACATAATAAACACCAACAAAAGTCCAAACAGTTGTAGCAAGTAAAAATATTAACAAATGCCCAGCAGTTAATTTTGCAGCAAGACGTAAACCAAGAGCAAGAGGTTGAGCAAACAAACTCAAAGTTTCTATCCAAACCATTAAAGGAATTAAAACTACAGGAGTACCTTGCGGAACAAGATGACTTAAACGCCTATTAAAAGAAGAATAAAAACCATAAATATTAACCCTTAATCATAAAGGAAACCCTAAACTAAAAGTAACAGAAACATGACTAGTATTAGTAAATTTGTAAGGAAACAAACCCAATAAATTTACAGAAAGTATAAAAATAAAAACAGTAATTAAAATACCCCCCCAAGAAGCAGAACCCCGAGAAGTAGTTTGAAATATCAAAATAACAGAAGAAGATAAAAAATTAAATCAAAACACTTGACAACGATTACGGAGTCAAGATTTTCTTACCATAAAAAAAAATCAAAACACATTTAAAAAAAAACACAAAACAGAAAGAGGAATAAATAAAAAAGTATCTGGATAAAACTGATCAAATATAGAATAAAAATTTACCATAATCAAGAAAAAGAAAAAACCTTAGAAAAAGCTTTTGAAGTCAAAGAAAATTCTTTTATTAACAACAAAAGCTTTATATTTATTAAATAAATATACAAAAAAATAAAAAAAAATCAACACGATAAAAAACTTATACCTCATCAAAAAAAATCAAGTTGTGGCATCCTTTAGTAGTAGAATATAACTACTATAATTAGATTAAGAGTCTAACACTTTAAATTAAGCTAACTAAAGAAATTATTTATGACTCTACAAAATTAAAAACTCACTCCTCAAAAATACTAAAAGGAACAGACTCAATAACAATAGGCATAAAACTATGGTTAGCACCACATATTTCAGAACACTGACCATAAAAAATACCTCTACGTGGAGATAAAAAAGTTACTTGATTCAACCGACCAGGGACAGCATCCATCTTAACACCTAAAGACGGTACAGCTCAAGAATGAAGAACATCAGAAGAACTAATCAAAACTCGAATAGAATTCTGAACAGGAACAACAACACGATTATCAACCTCTAAAAGACGAGGAAGACCAACAGACAAATCAGCCAAAGACACCATATAAGAATCAAAATCCAAATCACAATAATCTGTATACTCATAACTTCAATACCATTGATGCCCAATAACCTTTATAGTTAAACAAGGATCTTTTATTTCATCTATTAAATATAAAAGTTGCAAAGAAGGAAAAGCTATAAAAACAAGAATAATAGCAGGAACAATTGTTCAAACCGTCTCCAAACCCTGACTCTCTAAGAAAAAACGATCAGTAAAAGAAATAAATAATAAACTAAACAAACCATAAAAAACAACAACAGTAATTAAAACAAGAACTATTAATATATAATCATGAAAATAAATAAGCTCCTCCATTAAAGGAGAAGATGCATCCTGAAAGCCTAACTGTAACCAAGTTGCCATTTTATACACGAAGTAATTTTAAAGAAAAAATATCACTATTTCTATAAGAACGAGAAACAACCACAAGCAAGGCTAAACCAACACCCGCTTCACAAGCAGAAAAAGTTAAAAGAACAAGCCCTGAACTACAAAAAGAATAATTTTTATAAAAACTACATAACAAAGAAAAATTAACAAACAAAGATACCAAAAGAAGCTCTAAACACAACATAACAGTTAGTAAATACTTCCGTTTTAACAAAATACCAAAACACCCCAAAAAAAAAATAAAACACATAAAAATTAACAAAAACTTCACAAAAAGAGTCTGGATTTTAACCAAAAGCACAAGGGCCGAAACCAAAAATTTTTTTTAAACTACTCTTTTCTATTATCCTAATTTATTGAAACAACAAACGGCGTTTCATCATAAGTATGATGAGAAGGAGGAAAAAAATTATATTGTCACTCTAAAGAAGAAAAACTATAATCAGGAGAAATAACTACACGACGAACAACAAAAGACTCCCAAACCAAAAACATAAAAAAAACAACAGCAACTAAAGAAACAACAGAACCTATAGAAGAAACCATTTTTCAACTAGTATAAGCATCAGGATAATCAGCATAACGACGAGGCATACCAGAAAGACCTAAAAAATGCTGAGGAAAAAAAGTAAGATTTACACCTATAAACATTATAAAAAACTGAATCTTACTCAACTGAGGATGTAATCTAACTCCAGAAAACAAAGGAAACCAATGAGTAAAACCAGAAAAAATAGCAAATACCGCACCCATAGAAAGAACATAATGAAAATGAGCTACAACATAATAAGTATCATGAAGAACAATATCCAAGCTAGAATTTGAAAGAACTACACCAGTCAAACCTCCCAAAGTAAATAAAAAAACAAAACCCAAAGCCCAAAACAAAGGAGCCTCTCAACGCAAATTAGAGCCCTGAAGAGTAGCCATTCAACTAAAGACCTTTATCCCAGTAGGAACTGCTATTATCATAGTAGCAGCTGTAAAATAAGCTCGAGTATCAACATCCATACCCACAGTAAACATATGATGTGCTCAAACAAGAAAACCAAGTATACCTATAGCAACCATTGCATAAACCATACCCAAATAACCAAAAGGTTCTCTCTTACCAGAATAATGAGAAACAACATGAGAAATCATACCAAAACCAGGTAATATTAAAATATAAACTTCAGGATGACCAAAAAACCAAAATAAATGCTGAAACAAAATAGGATCTCCACCACCAGCAGGATCAAAAAAAGTAGTATTAACATTACGATCAGTAAGAAGCATTGTTATAGCCCCAGCCAAAACAGGTAAAGATAATAAAAGAAGAAAAGTAGTAATAAAAATTGATCAAACAAAAAGAGAAAGACGATCAAAAGTAATACCGGGAGCACGCATTTTTATTATTGTAGTTATAAAGTTAATTGAAGCTATAATAGAAGAAGCACCAGCTATATGTAAAGAAAAAATAGCAAGATCAACAGAACCACCAGAATGAGCAATACCACTTGACAAAGGGGGATAAATAGTTCACCCAGTACCAACACCCCTCTCAACACCAGCAGAAGCCAATAAAAGAAGAAAAGAAGGTGGTAAAAGTCAAAAACTCATTTTTTTTACCCGAGGAAAAGCCAAATCAGGAGCTCCTATCATTAAGGGTACTAATCAATTTCCAAAACCCCCTATCATAACAGGCATAACCATAAAAAAAATCATAACTAAAGCATGAGAAGTAACAATAACTTTATAAATATGATCATCCCCTAAAAAAGAACCAGGCTGAGCAAGTTCCGCACGAATTATTATTCTTAAAGCAGTTCCAACCATTCCAGCCCAAGCACCAAAAAGAAAATACAAAGTTCCTATATCCTTATGATTTGTAGAAAAAAATCAACGATTTACTTGCAT